TTCTACATAATGTGAATATTCCCCCCAAAAGTTTTCTTTTAGTTCAAAACGATCAATATGTAGAATCGGAACAAGTGATTGCTGAGATTCGCGCAGGAACATCTACTTTGAATTTGAAAGAGAAGGTTCGCAAACATATTTATTCTGATTCAGATGGAGAAATGCACTGGAGTACTGATGTGTATCATGCACCTGAATTTACATATGGGAATGTTCATTTATTATCAAAAACAAGTCATTTATGGATATTATTAGGGGAGCCGTGCCGTTCCAGTCTAGTCTCCCTTTCCATCCACAGGGATCAGGATCAAAAGAGTGCGCATTCCCTTTCTGTCAAGCGAAGATCTATTTCCAACCTCTCAGAAACTAATGATCGGGCGAGACAAAAAATCTTTAGTGCGCATTTTTCTGGTCAAAAAGAAGATAGGATTGCTGATTATTCAGACCTCAATCGAATCATATGTACTGATCATTCTAATCTCGTATATCCGGCTATTCTACCTATTCTAGCCGAGAATTCGGATTTTTTGTCAAATTTATTATCAAAGAGGCGAAGAAATCAATTCATCATTCCACTCCAATCGATTCAAGAACGCAAGAAGGAACTAATGCCCTGTTCAGGTATCTCGATGAAAATCCCCACAAATGGTATTTTCTGTGGAAATAGTATTATTGCTTATTTCGACGATCCTCGGTACAGAAGAATGAGTTCGGGCAGTACTAAATATGGGACTCTAGAAATGCATTCAATCGTGAAAAAAGAGGATTTGATTCAGTATCGAGGAGCGAGGGAATTTCGACCAAAACACCAAAAGAAAGTAGATCGATTTTTTTTCATTCCCGAAGAGGTGCATATCTTACCCGGATCTTCTTCCATTTCCATAATGGTACGGAACAATAGTATCATTGGGGTAGATACACAAATCACCTTAAATATAAGAAGCCGAGTAGGCGGGTTGGTCAGGGTGGAGAAAAAAAAAAAAAGAATTGAACTGAAAATCTTTTCTGGAGATATATATTTCCCTGGAAGAGCAGATAAGATATCCCGACATAGCGGCGTTTTGATACCACCAGGAACAAGAAAAACAAATGACAAGGAATCCAAAAAAGTGAAAAATTGGATCTATGTCCAACGGATTACGCCGAGCAAGAAAAAGTTTTTTGTCTTGGTTCGACCTGTCGTCACATATGAAATAATGGACGGTATAACTTTGGCCACACTTTTCCCCCCCGATCTATTGCAGGAAAGAGATAATGTGCAACTTCGAGTTGTCAATTATATCCTTTATGGAAATGGCAAACCAATTCGAGGAATTTCTGACACAAGTATTCAATTAGTTCGGACGTGTTTAGTTTTGAATTGGAACCAAGACAAAAAAAGTTCTTCTAGTGAAGCAGCCCGCGCTTCCGTTGTTGAACTAAGGACAAATGATTTGATTCGTCATTTCCTAAGAATCGACTTCGTAAAATCCCCAATTTCGTATATCGGAAAAAGGAATGATCCTTGGGGTTTAGGATTGCTCGCTGATAATGGATTAGATTGGACCAATATCAATCCCTATTCCAAGGCAAGAATTCAACAAACCCTTAACCAAAATCAAGGAACTATTCATACATTTTTGAATAGAAATAAGGGATGTCAGTCGTTGAGCATTTTGTCATCATCCAATTGTTCTCGAATGGACCCAGTCAACGGTGCAAAATATCACAACGTCATACAAGAATCAATTCAAGAGGATCCTCTAATTCCAATTAGGAATTCATTGGGTCCTTTAGGAACATCCCTTCCAATTGCGAATTTTTATTCATTTGATCGGTTACTAACTCATAATCAGATCTTAGTAACTAACTATTTGCAACTTGACAATTTAAAACAGCCCTTTCAAGTATTAAAATTGAAATATTATTTAATTGCGGAAAATGGGAAAATTTATAATCCAAATCCACGCAGTAAGATTCTTTTGAATCCATTGAATTTGAATTGGTATTTTCTCCACCACAATTATTGTGCAGAGACATCTAAAATAATGAGTCTTGGACAGTTTATTTGTGAAAATGTCTGTATAGCCAAAAAAAGACCCCCCCTCAAATCGGGTCAAGTTATCCTTGTTCAAGTTGATTCTGTAGTAATACGATCAGCTAAGCCTTATTTAGCCACCCCGGGAGCAACTGTTCGTGGCCTTTATGGAGAAACTTTTTACGAAGGAGATACATTAGTTACATTTCACTATGAAAAATCGAGATCCGGTGATATAACACAAGGTCTTCCAAAAGTAGAACAGGTATTAGAAGTGCGTTCCGTTGATTCAATATCGATGAATCTAGAAAGGAGGGTTGAGGGTTGGAACAAATGTCTAACAAGAATTCTTGGAATTCCTTGGGGATTCTTGATTGGTGCTGAGCTAACTATAGCGCAAAGTCGCATCTCTTTGGTTAATAAGATCCAAAAAGTTTATCGATCCCAGGGAGTGCAGATTCATAATCGGCATATCGAAATTAT